ATACAGGATCATTCAAGTCAGGTTTTTTTGTTATTGGGATAGGTGAATTCTTATAGATTCATCCCCCGAAGGAACCGGACATGATACTTTTTCATCATCCGGCTCGAGCAAAAATCAAACGAACTAAACGGGTCTATATACATAGCAAATAAATCTATATAGTCAAAATCTATTCTATTTCTATATAGTATCTAGTATAGTATCTAGACATATATGACTGAGTCTATGTCAGAAAAAATTTTACCAGATTGGAATTTTCGCAGTTGTAACTACCCATTATTGCAAAGAATTTCGTTTTTATAAGTAACTGCTCAATACCCAAGTAAGCTTACAAAGGTTCATCATAATCCATCAGAATCAAGTGCTTTCTGGGTTGTCTCGGACCTTGCAATTTGCTTTATCCCAAAACAAACTATCTTGAAACTTTTTCCATTCCATACAAAGGATTTACTTGTTACTAATAGAGTATAGCCCCCGCTTTTTTTCTTTAGACCCCTTGTTTCACTCCGATAGTATCATAAATCAGGGCAATGCAGAGGAAATGACTGCATTTCTATACTATTAAGTAAGTCAAATAACTAAAACAAAATCTGTCTTAGGCAACATCACTTATTGTACTGGATCTTACGGAGCCTCTTCATGTACGATATGATTGGATATGATCTTAGATCATAGAAAAGATTCTCTTCAAACAAACCAGCCTCTCCTCTATATGAAGCTTCCTAGGGGTGGTTGGAACAAAGACACATTTGGTTGTGAATTCCAATGTGGCAGACACGAACATCTATCTGCACGGCTCAATCAATAGTTCAAGCCACACACTCCCATAATCCATTTTCTCTTAGGAGAATTCACTTCAACTAGAATTATTCGTATCAAATATAAAATACTTATATAGTTGAAGGTAAATATCCAAATACATGTCTTATTTTTTTCAATAATCCATATTTGTAGCAATGAAATGCTATTGTTCCTCCTCAAGTCCTAAATGATTGATTACAAATATCTACGATCTACATTCTCTATAAAGGACCAGAAATACCTTGCTTACGTATCATTAGGAAATGCATTAACATAAAAACGGCAGTAAGAAGAGGTAATACAAAAGTGTGTAAACTATAAAAACGAGTCAAAGTGGATTGTCCCACACTAGCACTTCCGCGTAATAACTCTACCAAAGGAGATCCGATTCCAGGAATAGCTTCCGGTACGCCTGTTACAATTTTGACTGCCCAATAACCAATTTGGTCCCAAGGTAAGGAATAACCAGTTACACCAAAGGATGCGGTCAATACGGCTAGAACCACACCGGTAACCCAAGTTAATTCTCGAGGTTTTTTAAAACCGCCCGTGAGATACACACGAAATACGTGCAAGATCATCATTAGGACCATCATACTTGCCGACCAGCGATGAACTGATCGGATTAACCAACCAAAGTTAGCTTCAGTCATTATGTATTGAACAGAAGCAAAAGCCTCAGTAACAGTTGGACGGTAGTAAAAAGTCATAGCAAACCCCGTAGCTACTTGTACTAAAAAACAAGTAAGCGTAATTCCTCCTAGACAATAAAATATATTGACATGGGGAGGAACATATTTACTAGTTATATCGTCTGCAATCGCCTGAATCTCGAGACGTTCTTCGAACCAATCATAGACTTTATTGAGATAGGGAAATTAATAGTAATCCCCCTCTGAGAACCGTATCTGAGAATTTCATCTCGTACGGCTCAAACAAAAAACCCAAATATTGGTTTGGTTGCAAGGGATCTGGGATATAAAATTTGAACCTTCCTACTCAAGCTTTTATCCCTTCTTTGAAAATACGAAGGAATAAAAACCGGAAAGTTTTTATTTGTGATTATAATGCCAACATATCAAGGTGACTCAGTTGATTGTTACAGGCCTCTTGAATCTTCTATTTACCTACTTCTTTTTCTTTGATTTGTTTTTTTGTATGTAATGGAGCTTTACTTTTGTTTTCTTTATTATTGATAGGAATTCTCTTGTTAAGACCCTATGAATCGATTGAAACCTCAGATTCATACTAAAACCCCGATGATTCATCAATAAAACTTCAAACTAAGCCCAAAGATTTCTTGAGTCAAAACCATTGGATCCTCACTTATTGAATGCATAGATATAATGACTCAAAATCAAAAGAAAGTTTTGTCCTTTACAATCAAAAAAAAACGTGAGAGTTTTTTTTTTTTTAAAAAAAAAAAAAGAAAAGGCTTTCAATTTATAACTTCAAACTCTTTGGAAAATTTTTTGGAGTCCGGTCACGGGGTCTAACTATTAAGTAGGAATCATAGTTACTATTTTTTGTGATCTATTTCATTTTCATATATTCCGTGCTCCGGATACTAGACTAAATATCCGACGAGGTAAAACCATCTCTATCAAGATGACAGACCCATTCTCTGTACTATCAATAGGATCCATTATAACAAGCCACACACTCATATTCCGGAAATAAGGAAAGAAATTCCACGATCGAACTACCAATACGAAAATACTATAATGAAACAATACCAAAATACTATAATGAAAGGAGATAAAAATCCGAAACCGAAATGCTTTACTTTGTATTAAAAAGATAAGAATTCCCGATTTTTGTGAATCGAATTTAATTCATTGAAATTCCATCCAATAAAACGGAAGAATTATAAATTTCCAAAATAATAGATAGAAATACTGCAAAGAGAGCCATTGCAACACCCATCAAAGGAGTAGTTCCCCACCCAGGAGCTACTTTACCATATTCTGAATTCAATGGTTTTAATAAACTCCCTACAGTAGTTCGTCTTGGTCCAGATCTAGAACTACCCTCAACGGTTTGTGTAGCCATAAATCCTATTTTGTATTCATTGAGATCTGTTGACTTTGTATACCATTCCGTTGTAAATAAACGATTTTATCATAGATCCGTTTTAGTCTTGAAATTATATAATAATGGAAACAGCAACTCTAGTCGCCATCTCTATATCTGGTTTACTTGTAAGTTTTACTGGGTATGCCTTATATACTGCTTTTGGGCAACCCTCTCAACAACTAAGAGATCCATTCGAGGAACACGGGGACTAGTTGAAGTAAGTAGCCTCCCAACATTGGGGGCTACTTACTTCAATTGATATGATAAAAAATCATTTCGTCTTTTTAGTTGGAACTTTAGGTGGTTCCCGAAAAAAGATAGCGAAAAATATTATCCCTAGAGTGGAGACTAAGAGGAATGTATAAACCAATGCTTCCATAAATTCGATCGTGCTTTACAATTATAGCTTCCATACCTATTTCTTTTTTATTGGGGATTATCTCCCGGCTAAACAAAAAAAAGCAAGAGTCAAAGAAAAAGTGAAGATTCCAATCAAGAGTTTTCAGTTAACTTATGTCAAATCAGAAAAATAAAGAAAAAAATAACAGAGAAATCTTGTATCAGACTACTTGTCTTCTTGTAGTTGGATCTCCAAGTTTTTGGAATGCTCCAAATTCCACTTGAGCATCCAAATCTGGGTCAATACCAGCAAAAACATCTCTGAACAAGGTTCTAGCACCATGCCAAATGTGCCCGAAGAAGAAAAGCAGAGCAAAAGAAGCATGTCCAAAAGTAAACCACCCCCTCGGACTGCTACGAAAAACTCCATCCGATTTCAAAGTAGCACGATCTAATTCAAAAATTTCACCTAATTGAGCGCGCCTAGCATATTTTTTTACAGTAGCGGGATCACTATAACTGACTCCATTAAGTTCACCACCATAGAACTCAACAGTTACGCCCACTTGTTCGACGCTATACTTCGATTCTGCCCTTCTAAAGGGAACGTCGGCTCTAACAATTCCGTCTCCATCTACCAAAACAACAGGAAATGTTTCAAAAAAAGTAGGCATACGACGTACAAAAAGTTCACGCCCTTCTTTATCTCTAAAGATAGGATGTCCTAACCACCCAACAGCTATTCCATCTCCATTGTCCATTGAGCCCGCTCTGAATAATCCCCCTTTTGCAGGATTATTGCCGATGTAATCATAAAAAGCCAATTTTTCAGGAATTTTAGACCAAGCTTCTGATAAACTTTCATTTTTAGCTAGCCCAGTGCCAACTCTTCGATATACTTCTTGCTGGAAGTATCCCTGATCCCATTGATAACGAGTGGGACCAAATAATTCGATAGGGGTGGTTGCTGAACCATACCACATAGTTCCGGCAACAACAAAAGCTGCAAAAAAAACAGCAGCGATACTACTGGAAAGGACGGTTTCTATATTGCCCATACGTAATCCTTTGTATAGACGTTGTGGCGGGCGGACACTAAGATGAAATAGACCCGCTAATATACCTAAAGTACCTGCTGCAATATGATGAGAGGCTATTCCTCCCGGAACAAAAGGATCAAAACCTTCTACACCCCACGCCGGATTTACAGGTTGTACCTTCCCAGTTAGTCCATAAGGATCGGACACCCATATTCCAGGACCATACAATCCTGTTACATGAAATGCGCCAAAACCAAAGCAAGCCACTCCTGAAAGAAATAAATGAATTCCAAAGATCTTGGGCAAATCCAAAGAAGGTTTTCCGGTACGTTCATCACAAAATATTTCTAAATCCCAATACACCCAATGCCAAATAGCCGCTAAGAAGCACAAGCCAGAAAACACAATATGTGCACCGGCGACACCTTCGTAACTCCAAATCCCTGGATTCGTTATAGTCCCTCCTGTTATACTCCAACCGCCCCATGAATTGGTTATTCCTAAACGAGTCATGAAAGGTATAACGAACATACCTTGTCTCCACATTGGATCAAGAACGGGGTCAGAGGGATCAAAAACTGCTAATTCATATAACGCCATCGAACCGGCCCAACCAGCAACCAAAGCTGTATGCATTATATGGACAGAAAGCAAACGACCGGGATCATTCAATACGACGGTATGAACACGATACCAAGGCAAACCCATGTAAATACCCCTTTATCAACGAAAAATAGACACTATGTAACTTTATTGCATTTGAAAAAATTATCCTACGGACCCCCCCTTTTCAGTGCATTATCTCGAAGAAAGTATTAAAATTTGTTTTATTCTTGTTTTTTTAGTAAAAATGGAACAATTTGGTTCGTAGTAACAAAGAGAAGCAGATCTATTCTATATCCGATAAGTACCAATACGCAATGTGGGTTGATCCCATTTTCTATGAATGAATGCATACATATTTGTGAATCACCCCAAAGACCTATTCGTAAGAATATTTTCCCTGTTTTATGGATAAAATAGGATAAAAGACAATATTTTATCCATAAGACAATAAAGACGTTGTTACGCTTCCACATCAAAGTGAAATATAGTACTTAATTCGTTTTTCTTTCATCTTATGCCTATTGGTGTTCCAAGAGTTCCTTTTCGAAATCCTGGAGAGGAAGGTGCCTCTTGGGTTGACGTATAGTGCGGCTTGTCAGATATATTGGGTCATACGGGAGTTACCCGTTCTCTCCCCCGATCGAGATATCCTCTGTTTCGCCCAAAAAAGATTGAATTATCAAAAAGTTGGAGCGTGAAGTGAAATTTGATCTATTTTGAGGGGTATGAAAATGAATATTATTAATTAAAAAGAAAAAATGAAATAATTTATGGTTAGCTTTATTGGATCAATAAAATGAAGTATCCAGGCTCCGTTTAAAAAAAACCAATTGGTAATATAGTTATGTAATATAGTTATGATTATTAATACTTATATCATAGATCATAAAAAGATCATAAAAGATTTTTTTGTTATTGATATTGAATAAGATAATAATCTCAAATGAAAATCTCAAACTTTTAATCAAGCGAATAATATGATAAATACGTCGAATATTTGGCAGAAGATCTGAAAATGAAGTGAAAAAGAAGTAAGTCGCAGGAAAAAGGACGTAGTATTAGTAGCATTTGTCCTATATGTACAAATCAAAATCGGTTTTTTTACTCGGAGTAGAGCATAAACCTAAAAGAATTGCAAAAGCCCATTTAGAAACAAAACAAGAAAATGACATCGTGACTTGGATTAGAGCTCGACGAAACAATACATCAATGATAAGTTAGTTCGATAAGTTTAATAGATTTTTTTTATAGGGAAGGAGTACAAAACTCATCTTTCTTGAAAAATGGAATAAAATCGTTAATAAAATTCGAAAATGAAATTAGAAAGGTATCCCGAAAAAAAAAAGAAAGAGGGACGGAACCTACACATTGATTCTTTTTTCGCAATCTTTGTTGAACCGTATGCATTAAAAGGTGCACGTACGGCTCGTAAGGGATACAAATTTTACCCTACTCAACCGACTTTATCGAGAAAGATTACTTTTTTTAGGCCAACAGGTTGATAGCGAGATCTCGAATCAACTTATTGGTCTTATGGTATATCTCAGTATAGAGAATGATAACAAAGAGCTGTATTTATTTATCAACTCTCCCGGCGGATGGGTAATACCGGGGATAGCTATTTATGATACTATGCAATTTGTGCAACCTGATGTGCATACAATATGCATGGGATTAGCCGCTTCAATGGCCTCTTTTATCCTGGTTGGAGGAGAGATTACCAAACGTTTAGCATTCCCTCACGCTTGGCGCCAATGAGTTTTTTAAGAAAAAAGACTATGCCTTCGCCATATAAAATATGAATCTTAAGTAATAATAGCATGGCACTTCGAATTCGATATGCATTTTTTTTTTAACATAGATTATATATCGAAAGAGGAGTATGAAATTAGTATAAAATAAAAGGGGGATTCGCAATTTTATCCGGAACCTTTTCAGCGTCACAAACTTTTATATTTTTACCCTGAAGACTTTTAACAACCAATACTTCTGGTATTGGTATTGTTATGAAAGAGTACGAAAAAAAAACTTTGGGATTGCTGAATCACAAACGAGATAAATATATATAAGGCAACGGAGCCATCATAGTATTTTAAAACTGCCCTGAAAGGAAGGATGGTAATTGGATTATTTTACGATCCGGATCTGAGAAAATAAACCCTATATCCATATTTTTTTCTCTTTCTTTAATGGAAGGTCAAAGTGAATCCCATTGTAGAGCCGTATGCAATGTGCAATGCCTATGCCTGTACGGTTGATCAATTCTATCTTTTTTTTATTATTCTTTATCTCGTTTCTTTCACCTCATCATCCGCGGGTATATCATCAGGGTAATGATACATCAACCTGCGAGTGTTTTTTATGAGGCACAAACGGGAGAATTTGTCCTGGAAGCAGAAGAACTATTGAAATTGCGCGAAAGCCTCACAAGGGTTTATGTACAAAGAACAGGCAAACCATTATGGGTTGTATCTGAAGATATGGAAAGGGATGCTTTTATGTCAGCCACAGAAGCCCAAGCTCATGGAATTGTTGATCTTGTAGCGGTTGGCTAAAAATAACAGTAATCCTGCGCCAATCTGCAACTTAATATTTTTTTTTTTTACTTATTGCTGGGTTTAATAATATTCTATTCATCTATTAAATTGAGAAGTAATTCATAAGCAAGCAGCCGGTTAGGATCGATCTAAACCATCCCATTCATTATGTATATGATTCAACATGCCAACCATTAAACAACTTATTAGAAACACAAGACAGCCAATCAGAAATGTGACAAAATCCCCTGCTCTTCGGGGATGTCCTCAGCGCCGAGGAACATGTACTAGGGTGTATGTGCGACTCGTTCAGAGCCTCGCTGGTACAAACTAAACTAAAGGAAACCCATTTTCCAGTATCAATGATCAGTACCAGTGAATAGGATAAAATGGAAGGAAAAAAAGGCCATTCACGATCTAAAAAAAGATCTATTCTATCCTTCTATTATGTTGAAATTTATGGTTTCCATTGGTGCAAATCCAATCATTTCAATTTTGAATTGACGATGAAAAAATCTCTCATTGGTAACAAATGGTTATCCATTAAGCGAGGGAAATCCTATTTTCAAAGATGAAATCTTATGGCTCTACTCTTGTCTTGCAAAAACGGACTAAGAGGGTCAGCTACACGGCTAATCTTCATAATTAAATATCGTTACTGTATCAGTAGATCTCAGTGTGAAAGACCTATGACTAGATAATGGATGGGTAGAGCCAAAGAATGTAAACTGTACAAGTTACCAATCGCATTGATTAAATCAAGTAAGGGGCTCCGGTGTATAGAGAGGACCTCACCGTTTAAGACGGAACCATAGAAACGATGGAACCCACTCTTTCTTTAGGCATTTCGATTTTTTATATTTTTTGATACCTAGTATCAATACAATTTCTTAGCTCGAGGTGAAATGCCTATATAAAAATAAAAAAAAGGCAAATTGTGGTAGGGAAGGTTATAGTAGCAAAAGCCATTGGAATTTTGAGTTTATACATTGGAAGAATCCGTTTTGTTATTAATAAACTAGGAAAGAGGAAAAGAATAACTGAAAGAAAAGAAATCAATTAGTTATTCAGTAAAATTCATTTATTTATTCAATGACCAGAATTAAACGAGGATATATCGCTCGGAGACGTAGAGCAAAAATTCGTTTATTTGCATCAAGCTTTCGGGGGTCTCATTCAAGACTTACTCGAACAATTATTCAACAGAAAATAAGAGCTTTGGTTTCGTCTCATCGAGATAGAGATAGGAAAAAGAGAGATTTTCGTCATTTGTGGATCACTCGAATAAATGCAGCAATTCGTGAGAATGGGGTAGCTTATAGTTATAGTAAATTTATACATAATCTGTACAAGACACAGTTGCTTCTGAATCGTAAAATACTTGCACAAATCGCTATATTAAATAGGAATTGTCTTTATATGATTTCGAATGAAATCATAAAATAAGTAAATTCTAAGGAGCCCGACTCAATATTTGAAATGGAGTTTCGCTGGAGAATGAACTCCGGGAGGGTAGAATAGAAATTAATATGATAATAATATGATAAAAAGAATATGATAAAGCCGCTGAAAATAAAATGAGTGAACGCGTGTAATATTCAATAAAAAAACATTATTCTTTCTTACCCATTCTTTTTTTTTCTTATAATACGAAAATCCAATCTGGATCCTCGAATTTTTACGAACAAAACATCAATCTGTGTTTGAGTTCAAATTGGAATTTTGATTCAATTGAAGAGTAAGCTTATTTTTTTATTTATTTTGGGTTCTAAGACCAATAGTTCTGACGGTCGACTCCCCTCTTTCAAATTGTTTCTCATTATTAAGAAGAAAAGGTAACAAAGATAAAATACGAGCTTGCTTTATAGCAATAGTAATTAATCTTTGTTGTTTTAAGGTCAATCTATTTACCCGTCTAGATAATATTTTTCCTTGTTCACTAATAAATCGACTAATTAAACTCATGTTTCTATAATCAATTCGATCCCCCGATTGGATCGGGGGCAAACGCCTACGAAAAGATCGCTTGGATTTAAGAAAGAATCGCTTGGATTTATCCATGGTTTGTTTATTCCTTATCCCGAAAATACTATTTCCATCTGATCAAAAATGATTTAGGATTAAAAAAGAGGATTCTTTTTTATTATTAATATTCTCTATTCTAATTTTAAATACTTATATTTATCTATTTATCTTAATTTGAATATTTTAATTGAAGGTCTATTTTTAAGTTCCATTATAGATTTTAGCTTTATTATTATAGAAATCTTGTTCTATTTCGATATCTATATAATATGGTATTTCTAAATAAGGTATTTATATGGAATACTATGGTATATAGATAGAATATGTCCCCCTTCTTTCATGTTCCTTGTCAAAAAAGTGACATACAACCACCTTGATTTGATTCAATCTATTTCTTTATCTCCCCATGAATCGTATGTTTGTAACAATAAGGACAGAATTTTCGCAATTCTAATCGACTAGAAGTATTATGTCGATTCTTTTGAGTAATATATCTGGAAATCCCCCTTGATTCTTTATTAAGACCCTTTTGAACACGAACACAATTTGTACATTCTAAAATAACTGTTACTCGAACTTCTTTACCCTTGGCCATGAACCCTCCCCTTTTTAAGTTTTTGATGAGTTTTTGCTTCAACCAACTCTTCGATTTTCTTTTCCGATTTAAAAGGAAAAAGGAAGGAAAAAAATAGAAGTTGCTAACTCGAAATTATGAAAGATTATTTCGTTGCAATCACAATCCAATATACTAAGTAAAGTAATATTAAATAAATAGTAAATAAATAGAATTAAATATTAATTAAATAAAAATAATTAAATAAAAAATAAAAATTTCGAACTCTATTCAGTTATATTTAGAATTTAGAATAGAATTCTATTCTAAGTCGAAGTATAGTATTTCATTTGACTATCTTGTATGATATTCTTGTATTAGACACAGTTCGCTTTTCGATTTCACTAGATTATTTCGAAATTGAATTTGACAACTCGAATTTCGATGAGGTTGAATCTACTTTTTTATTTGTCTTTCCTCTTTTCGTTATTCTACTTACCCTCTTTATTTTACTTAATTGTATCAAATTTGATTTTATCTAAAAGAAAAGAGGGGGAGGGATTAGTCACAGATCTTTTGATTCTCTCTCTAATCTTCTTCACCCCTTCTCATGTCAATAACTAGAATGAAAAAAAAGGGAATGTCAACGCATCCGGGAATAATCGATTGATCTCTATCAATAGACCTGCTAAAGCCCCGAACCATAGAGTACTTAGTACCGGTGCCACGGAAAGATATGTTTTTAGATCTCGCATTTTAAATCCCCCTTCGTTATTCTGTAATGTATAATGTTAATACATATATGATCAGCTGTGTGTATATGCACGTTAAGTAGTTAGGGATCCCTTGTATTTGTACAGGGAATTCCTAATGTAAATTGAAATATGCACTGATTCGGTAGATAAGATTTTCCCTTTCTGAAAACCGAAAAAAAAAAATCTCTTTCTGCCTGAGCATTCCAAAAAAATATTCATTTTTGAGTTTTTTATGGTGGGTTTGATATAATATATTTCATATTATATCTAATTTATATACTATTATATATTAGATATATATCTTCTATATAGAAACTTTTGACTATTATTATATCTTATATGAGACCAAAAAAAAAGAAATGGCAAGATACTTTGTATGTATATCAATGGCTAAAAAAATGAGGATTTGGAAAACAAGACAAGGATTCTCTACAATCACACTGTAGACCAATTGAAAGTTTAAAGGGATGTAGCGCAGCTTGGTAGCGCGTTTGTTTTGGGTACAAAATGTCACGGGTTCAAATCCTGTCATCCCTACCTATTACTTCTCCTCTGAGCAGTAATGAAATCGATTAAAATCGTGCATACATAATCTTTTTTAGAATATATCATTTTATACTATGTAGTATATGACACTATATTAGCGTATGATACTATATGCATATAAGATGTATTAAGATGTATTTAGGGTTAAAAAAAAATACTCTTCTTTCTAGTCTTATCTATTGTGATAAGAAAGCGCTCTTAGTTCAGTTCGGTAGAACGTGGGTCTCCAAAACCCGATGTCGTAGGTTCAAGTCCTACAGAGCGTGATTCGGGTCTTGGTTAGCTTAAGCTTAAGCCGAAAATGACACTCAAAAAACGGAACAGTAATCTGAATTTGACCTCCCGTGAATTAAAGAAAAGAGGAGGTCAATCAAAAAAAAGATGTTATGTTAATTAATCATCAAAAGTCCAACTGATCACCACGTATATATTGTAAATACGCAGTTACAAATAATCCAGCTAAAGTAATAGGAATTAGACCTAAGACAATTCCAAATAGAAAAACTTCAATCATTTCAATTTGTTTGAAAGGGAAAAAGGAGAGGTAATATCTATCCCTAAATAGTAATCCGGATTGTCCATCAATCTCAATGACCACTAATTCGAAATTGGTGCGGTAAGTAACTATAGAATATATGAATACCCAAAAAAGAAATCTTTTTGTGAGTTGTATTCATTCAATTAATGTCAAATAAGTCGTATCTTGGTCAGACCAATAAATAGAGCTGAGGTTATAGTTAAAGCCGCTAGTAGAAAACCGAAAAAACTAGTTATAGTAAGCATGAAGATGAAGGAGCTAAATGAAATATGTTCTTTTTAGACATATGCTTAAAAAGCACTTTCCTAAGTTTCACGTTTTGAAAGATATTAAGAAAAAATACCAATTCAAATGAAACAATAAGTTCGCGCGGCAGTTGTTAACTCAGCAATCATTATAGACGGTATTAACAAAAAGAGAGAAGGAGAGGTTAGAAAAATAAATCAATTAATCATTTCTAACATCTACCCATCCCGTGATTCGGAATCGCGGGATTCATTAGACAACGCTCGAGTAAACTAATATAAATACAAAATAAAAATAATAATAAGTAAGAAAGACACCCTCTAACTTCATTCAAAAAATGAAACTTTCTTTTAATTCATATGTAAGAAAAGTAGAAAATCATCGTATTGAATCCATTTTTTTCTTTTACAATAAAAAAAAAAGTCACCTTATAATACC